GTCCAAGAACTCTTCATGGATTCAAGTCAATAGTTAATGGTTCCAATTTGCCCTACATTTTTCATTCTGTAACTGAAAATGCACATTTACATTTGCTTTTGAAAGATAAAAAAGGGAGAAGTTTTTAGGTGTTGTGTTGTTTATTTTGAGAGTTGAGATACCATACAATCAATCAAAGGGAATCAACTGGGCTCAAAAAAAAGGTTTTGGGTGGTTTAGGAAAGGGAGAAAGACAATGAGATTCAAGAAATAATAAAGAAGAGAGCGTTTCCTCTATTTTATATCCGTTTGTTTGGCGGCATGGCCGAGTGGTAAGGCGGGGGACTGCAAATCCTTTTACCCCAGTTCAAATCCGGGTGCCGCCTCATCTACAAAAAAAGAGAAATACTTTCTTTTTTTGCTCAGCAGAAGCAATAGATTCTAGAGGAAACCAAAAGTAAAAACCTTATTTTGGAGAGATATGGGGTAGGTAGTGATCTACCTGGATTGTATATTTTATCCTTTTTGCTTATGAAGGGCAACAAAAGAAACTAAACAGTAGGCCTTACTATTCCTAGATCTTCCATTAAATTAAAAGAGATTTCCTTGATAATACAAAGAAAATCCCTGTGTTGTGTATCTTGCTTGTGGTTAATCCTTCCATATTCTACCAGAAATCATATAGGAACTTGTTGTGGGTGGATTTTTTGGATAGTTTGATCAATAGCGTTTGGTCATAATCCCTTTTTGACTCTGCACCATAGATTCCACTATTATTAGTGATCAATAATGGACGAATTCCTTCATATTCATAGAGATAGGGGACATAATTCACATGGATATAGTAAGTCTTGCTTGGGCCGCTTTAATGGTAGTCTTTACATTTTCCCTTTCACTTGTAGTATGGGGAAGAAGTGGACTCTAAAAGCACTACTAATTGAGTTGAGTAATCAAACTGTAGCCATTTTTTCATATATCGTTCTGCAAAGGGATTTTAAATATTAAATATCCATTTCCAAATTATATTGGATTACAGTAATGGACTATATTAAAAAGAATCTTTCAATCAAACAAAGAAAATAGATGCAAGGAAGAACTAGAATTGGGGTGTTAGTTACATGATGTACATCACATATATGAAATTTATAGATCTGTACATATATGAAGATACAAGATACATCTTGTAGATTAATCGAGATGAAGCCTATACCTCTTTATACAGTACCAGTACAACTTTAACTTTAGACAATACAATAATAGAAAGTATGGTAGAAAGAAATTGATATCTTTCTACCATACTACCAGATCTCATATACTGCTGATTCTAGTCCGCTCTTTTCATTTAAGACGTGGAATGAAAATCCCTTTTATTTCTTCAATCATTGATAAGAAAAAAGAAGTCAAGCTTCAGTCGAATCAATTATTTTGACTGACTGTTTTTACGTAGATGATAAGTAAAAAAGCAGTAGGAACTAGAATGAACAGCGCAGTAGCAATAAATGCGAGAATATTTACTTCCATAATCCCATCGTTTTTTACTTCACAATAACTCGGGATCTAATCCCATAGAGATGATAAATCTTCTCCTCTAAATTCAATGAAATGAATTGCATCCCAATGTTATTTGATATTGAATCGGATCAATATCATGAATAACAATATCTGAGCTTTCAGATCGATTCATTGTCGAGAATTGAATAGTATAACATAGGAGGATCTTTTATCCATAACGAATCCAAAAAAGGGGATTCTTGATACAACAAAGAATCTCTTTTCTTTTTTCATTCTTTTCTATAACCTACTGTCTTTCGTATATAACCATCTGATGAGGTATCATCTGACCCGTCTTCCATTTCAATTGGTCACAAACCCAAACAGTAGAAATGAAATGGAAAAAAGTGAAGTTCGAAACTAATTAAGTTTGTTATGATCTAAATTTCTTGAAAGACAAAGAGGTGTGATAAAGTTGGATTCGGGTATAAAAGATCTCGTTTTTTTATAAATGTACTTTTTTGGAGTTTACTCTTGCTTCGATAGGACTTCTTCATCAAAGAAAAAACAGGAGAAGAAATATTATTCATTTCCTTAGTAAGCGGGGTAGGGCAGATCTTTCTTTGATCTCTCTTTTATAAAAAAAAGCTTCTTTCCTTGGATTGAAACCAGAACATATATCATATCCGAAATTCAGTATGGAAGTGAGATAGATAGATTGTTTCCAATTAGGAATTGAGGTTCCCAAAAATCGGAGCTAGAAAATAAAGAGGTGGTTTTAATAGAATATAAAAAGGATTCTGGCGTGCCAACTCTGTTAAGGTCAAATTCATTTTGTATCACACAATGAAGGAATCCAATTTGTATGTATGCTCTCGGGAACCGGGTGGGTATTATCTTTAATTCCATGGATCAGAACCAATAGAAAAAGTAAAACCTGTGCGGTATCTCTTGAAATCCTGAATAGGACCCTACCACCAATTGTACCAATCTAGCTCTCCCCACGAATCAGTACTAGTCGAGAATGAAT